TAATAAATAGATCCGATCGCAACTTCGAATATGGAATTCAAAGGGATCAAATAGGAAACGATACTCTGAATCATAGAACTATAATGAAATATACGATCAACCAACATTTATCGAATTTGAAAAAGAATCAGAAGAAACGGTTCGATTCTCTTATTTTGATTTCTCGAAGCGAGAGATCCATGAATCGGGATCCTGATGCATATAGATACAAAGGGTTCAACGGGAGCAAAAATTTCCATGAACATTTCGTTTCTGAGCAGAAAAGCCGTTTTCAAGTTCAAGTAGTCTTCGATCGATTACGTATTAATCAATATTGGATTGATTGGTCTAAGGTTATCAACAAAAAAAATTTTTCTAAGTCATTGTCAAAGCTGATTCTCTTTTTGTCTAACTCACTTCCTTTTTTCTTTGTGAGTTTAGGGAATATGCACATTCATAGGTCTGAGATCCACATTTATGAATTGAAAGGTCCGAATGATCAACTCTGCAATCCGTTGTTAAAATCACTAGGTCTTCCAATCGTTCATTTGAAAAAATGGAAAGCGGATGATCATGATACTTCCCAAAAATCGAAATTATTGATCAATGGAGGAACAATATCACACTTTTTGTTCAATAAGATACCAAAGTGGAAGTGGATGATTGACTCCCATACTAGAAAGAATCGCAGGAAATCCTTTGATAACACGGATTCCTATTTCTCAATGATATCCTGCGATCAAGACAATTGGCTGAATCCCGTAAAAGCATTTCATAGAAGTTCATTGATATCTTCTTTTTATAAAGCAAATCGACTTCGATTCTTGAATAATCCACATCACTTCTTCTTCTATTGTAACTGTAACAAAAGATTCTCTTTTTATATGGAAAAGGCCCGTATCAAGAATTATGATTTTACGTATAGACAATTCCTCAATATCTTGTTCATTCGCAACAAAAAATTTTCTTTGTGCGTCGGTAAAAAAAAACATGCTTTTTTGGAGAGAGATACTATTTCACCAATCGAGTCACAGGTATCTAACATATTCATACCTAACAATTTTCCACAAAGGGGTAACGAAAGGTATAACTTGTACAAATCTTTCCATTTTCCAATTCGATCCGATCTATTCGTTCGTAGAACTATTTACTCGATCGCAGACATTTCTGGAACACCTCTAACAGAGGAAGAAATAGTCAATTTGGAAAGAACTTATTGTCAACCTCTTTCAGATATGAATCTATCTGATTCAGAAAGGAAGAACTTGCATCAGTATCTGAATTTCAATTCAAACATGGGTTTGATTCACACTCCACGTTCTGAGAAATATTTACCATCCGAAACGAGTAAAAAATTGCGTCTTTGGCGAAATTGGCTAAAGAAAGGCGTTGAGAAAGGGCAAACCTTTCAACGAGATAGTGCTTTTTCAACTCTCTCAAAATGGAATCTATTCCAAACATATATGCCATGGTTCTTTACTTCGACAGGGTACAAATATCTAAATTTGATATTTTTAGATGCTTTTTCAGACCTATTGCCGATGCTAAGTAGCAGTCACAAATTTGTATCCAATTTTCATTATATTATGCACAGATCAGGATGGCGAATTCTTAAGCTAAAATGGCGAGTTCTTAAGCTAAAATTGTGGGGATTGTGGGCACCGATAAGTGAGATTTCAAGTGATATTTCGTGGAAGTGTTTCCGTAGGCTTCTTCGGGTCGAAGAAATGATTCATCGAAATAATGAGTCACCGTTGATATCGACACATCTGAGCTCGCCAAATGTTCGGGAGTTCCTCTATTCAAGCCTTTTACTTCTTCTTCTTGCTGGATGTCTCGTTCAGGTACTTCTTTTCTCTGTTTCCCTAGACTCTAGTGAGTTACAGACAGAGTTCGAGAGGATAAAATCTTTGACGATTCCATCATACACGATTGGGGTGTACAAACTTGTGGATGGGTATCCTAAACCTGAACCGAATTCTTTCTGGTTAAAGAATCTCTTTCTAGTTGCTCGGGAACAATTAGAAGATTTTCTAGCAGAAATACTGGGTTTTGCGCTATTTGGTGGTGGTCCCGCTTATGGGGTCAAATTTATACAGAAGATATTTTTCAATCTCATCGATCTCATAAGTATCATACCAAATCCCATCAATCGAATCACTTTTTCGAGAAATACGAGACATCTAAGTCATACAAGTAAAGAGATCTATTCATGGATAAGAAAAGGACAAAGGTTTCAGACTCATGATGAAATAGAATCCTGGATCGAGACCTGTGATTGGTTTTTGGATAAAGAGAGAGTTTACTCGTTTCATTTCTCCACCTTAAGGCCAGAAAAAGGGATTGATAAAATTCTATGGAGTCTGACTCATATTGATCATTTAGTAAAGAGTGACTATGGTTATCAAATGTTTGAACAAGCGGGAGCAATTTACTTACGATACGTAGTTGACATTCATCAAAAGGATCTAATGAATTATGAGTTCAATACATCCTGTTTAGCAGAAAGACGGATATTCCT